AATTCTCGAGCCGAAAGATGGATGCATATGCTATGTTTCATTTTGCTAAATGATATCAATTAAACGGTGTATCAATTCCATAAATTGGATATAGCAATAAATAAATCAGCAAAATTCTTTTATTTTAGATAGAAGAAACTTTTCTTCTATCTAAAATAAAAGAATGTACCCTTCTATCCAAATCCAATTTGCATCGATAAAATAAATCCAAATTCCAGTAGTAGATGAATAATTGCAAATTTTTGTGTGTACGAGATTAGAATAACTTCAAAATAACTGACATAATTTTTTATTTTTCCTGATCAGAAAAATACATGAAAAAGAAAGGAGGTAGAAAAATTTTTGGATTTATGGTTAAAGAAGAAAAAGAAGAAAACTGGGGTTCTGTTGAATTTCAAGTATTCAGTTTCACCAATAAGATACGGAGACTTGCTTCACATTTGGAATTACACAAAAAAGATTTTTCATCGGAAAGAGGTCTCCGAAGACTTTTGGGAAAACGTCAACGTTTGCTGGCTTATTTGGCAAAGAAAAATAGAGTACGTTATAAGAAATTAATCAGTCAGTTGGATATTAGGGAGCGGTAATTTCATCGTTCGAATTTTTTTTCTTATTTTATTAGTAGTCTTATAGTAGTCTTAGATTTTGCATTTTGATGAGCCTCGTTTTGAGGAATTCATGGAATAATCCATTTTCATGGAATAATGAATTAAGGAAGAAAGGATATGAGTCTACCGCTTACAAGAAAAGATCTCATGATAGTCAATATGGGCCCTCACCACCCATCAATGCATGGTGTTCTTCGACTGATCGTTACTCTCGATGGTGAAGATGTTATTGATTGTGAACCCATATTAGGCTATTTACACAGAGGAATGGAAAAAATCGCGGAAAACCGAACTATTATACAATACTTACCTTATGTAACACGTTGGGATTATTTAGCTACTATGTTTACAGAAGCAATAACGGTAAATGCACCAGAATTCTTGGAGAATATTCAAATACCCCAAAGAGCCAGCTATATTAGGGTAATTATGTTAGAATTGAGCCGTATAGCTTCTCACTTGTTATGGCTTGGACCTTTTATGGCAGATCTCGGCGCGCAGACTCCTTTTTTTTATATTTTTAGAGAGAGAGAATTAATATATGATCTATTTGAAGCTGCTACAGGTATGCGAATGATGCATAATTACTTTCGCATCGGAGGAGTTGCTGCCGATCTGCCTTATGGATGGATCGATAAATGTTTAGATTTCTGTGATTATTTTTTACGAGGAGTTATTGAATATCAACAACTTATTACACAGAATCCCATTTTTTTGGAACGAGTTGAGGGGGTTGGTTTTATTAGCGGAGAAGAAGCTGTAAATTGGGGCTTATCGGGCCCCATGTTACGAGCTTCTGGAATACAATGGGATCTTCGTAAAGTTGATCTTTACGAGTCTTACAATCAATTCGATTGGAAAGTCCAATGGCAAAAAGAAGGGGATTCATTAGCGCGCTATTTAGTACGAATCGGTGAAATGAGGGAATCAATCAAAATTATTCAACAGGCTGTAGAAAAAATTCCTGGGGGCCCTTATGAGAATTTAGAAGTCCGACGCTTTAAGAAAGCAAAGAATTCCGAATGGAATGATTTTGAATATCGATTTCTTGGTAAAAAACCTTCGCCCAATTTTGAATTGTCAAAGCAAGAGCTTTATGCAAGAGTGGAAGCCCCAAAAGGTGAATTAGGAATTTATCTGGTAGGAGATGATAGTCTTTTCCCCTGGAGATGGAAAATTCGTCCGCCCGGTTTTATTAATTTGCAAATTCTTCCTCAGCTAGTCAAAAAAATGAAATTGGCTGATATCATGACGATATTAGGTAGTATAGATATCATTATGGGAGAAGTTGATCGTTGAAATGATAATAGACAGGGTACAGGTAGAAGCTATCAATTCTTTTTCGAACTTGGAATTATTAAAAGAAGTCTATGGACTGATATGGATTCTACCCATTTTGACCCTCTTACTGGGAATCACAATAGAAGTACTCGTAATTGTGTGGTTAGAAAGAGAAATATCCGCATCGATACAACAACGTATTGGTCCTGAATATGCTGGCCCCCTGGGACTGCTTCAAGCTATAGCAGATGGAACTAAGCTACTTTTTAAAGAGGATATCTTGCCATCCCGAGGGGATATTCCCTTATTTAGCATTGGACCGTCTATAGCAGTCATATCAATTTTATTAAGTTTTTTAGTTATTCCTTTGGGATATCGCTTTGTTTTAGCGGATCTTAGTATTGGTGTTTTTTTATGGATTGCCATTTCAAGTATTGCTCCTATTGGTCTTCTTATGGCAGGATATAGCTCAAATAATAAATATTCTTTTTCAGGTGGTCTACGAGCTGCCGCTCAATCTATTAGTTATGAAATCCCATTAACTTTTTGTGTACTAGCAATATCTCTACGTGCGATTCGTTAAAATAGGATCTTTTTCCTCTGAAATTCATTGAATATTTATCTTCCTTTTCTTATTCTATATTCAGGTTAGTAAGTTAAACTAGATAGCTATATGAGTGAAACAAAACTGCTTATTAATTTGTAGTAAAAAGAAAAAATCTCATTTCCTACGTACAAGAAAAAATGGAAGTAAACATAAGCGGTGTAAATTCTTTACCCCAAGGTTGAGATTTTTTGATTAGTCATCATATCTTGAAGCGGGCAATAATAAAGGATTCCCGATACAGAAAGTTGTAATCATAAGGGAATCCATCAAAAGTTAGTGAGGGATTAGAAACACTAAAGTACATAAAGGATTAGTAATGAGGGAATCTAAGGCATTAGATATTTTTCCTCATAAAAGGAATCATAATAAGGACTTGAAATTGGTGGAAATGAGCAAGTAGTACTTTCTTCGGATTCCGATCCAGAGTATGTTCCCATTCACTTGTTAAGGAAATGGCTATCAAGAACGAATTAACCCTTTATTCCTTTTTTCTTTTTAAATACCCCTCGGGGAAAGAAGAATAGGACAAAAGATATGGAATGCAATACAAAAAAAAGATCTTTATTTATTCTTTTCGTCATTTATCCATATTCATACAGAATTCTTCATGAACTAATACCCAACTCTTTTCGTTTATTAATTGTTATAACGAGTGTTTTATTCCAAGATTAAGTTATTGCTGAACAAAGAAAAAGTACCATTATATTATAAAGGATGAGATGAATTCGGAAGCGTTTTTTATTATTCTAGCAGACAGAATTCCTTTGGTCTAATTTAGGACGTTGAAATCGATTTTATCTTAGATAATTCTAACTACGCCCAAGAAGATAATAACGAAATGAAACAGTACTTTCCTTTTTTCTGATCATAGAGGAGCCGTATGAAACTAAGGTTTCATGTACGGTTTTGGAATAGCGGTGGGAACTGTGATGTTATCGTCGACTATGATTATCCAACAGTTCAAGTACAGTTGATATAGTTGAAGCACAGTCAAAATATGGTTTTTTTGGATGGAATCTTTGGCGTCAGCCTATAGGTTTTCTGGTTTTTCTAATTTCTTCTTTGGCGGAATGTGAAAGATTACCCTTTGATTTACCAGAAGCAGAGGAAGAATTAGTAGCAGGTTATCAAACGGAATATTCTGGTATCAAATATGGTTTATTTTATCTTGTTTCTTACCTAAATTTATTAGTTTCCTCTTTATTTGTAACAGTTCTCTACTTAGGCGGGTGGAATTTGTCTATTCCCTATATATCCTTTTTTGGATTTTTCCAAATGAATAAAATGGTTGGAATTTTAGAAATGACAATGGGTATCTTTATTACATTAACTAAAGCTTATTTATTTCTCTTCATTTCTATCACAATAAGATGGACTTTACCCAGGATGAGAATGGATCAGTTATTAAATCTTGGATGGAAATTTCTTTTACCTATTTCCCTGGGCAATCTCTTATTAACAACTTCTTCCCAACTTGTTTCACTATAAAATAAGATCATACAATAACAGTAAGAATATTTTCAACACAAAAGTTCTCTCAAACAAGAGAAAGAAACATACCTTTTTCATAGATATTTCGAATATGTTCCCTATGGTAACTGGGTTCATGAGTTATGGTCAACAAACAATACGCGCAGCAAGGTACATTGGTCAAAGTTTCATAATTACCTTATCCCACACAAATCGTTTACCTATAACGATTCACTACCCCTATGAAAAATCAATTACATCGGAGCGTTTCCGGGGGCGAATCCACTTTGAATTTGATAAATGTATTGCTTGTGAAGTATGTGTTCGCGTATGCCCTATAGATCTACCTCTTGTGGATTGGAGATTTGAAAAGGATATTAAAAGGAAACAATTGCTTAATTATAGTATTGATTTCGGAGTTTGTATATTTTGTGGTAATTGTGTTGAGTACTGTCCGACAAACTGTTTATCAATGACTGAAGAATATGAACTTTCTACTTATGATCGTCATGAATTGAATTACAATCAAATTGCTTTGAGTCGGTTACCAATCTCCATAATGGGAGATTACACAATTCAAACAATTAGGAATTCAACTCAAAGTAAAATAGACGAAGAAAAATCTTGGAATTCAAGAACGATTACTGATTACTAGAATTTTTTTGTTAGAATCCAAAAGTTCTTTACTAACTAGAAAGAAAAACGAATACCTACTGCTTATTGCAAATTATTCCTGATTTAAAATCAGAGTAGATTTTCGTGATGTGATTTCTAACTATAGAAAGAACTTATATACAATATACAAAAAAATTTCCTAATCCCTTTTTTCTTCCTTGAATCTTTTAGTTTTAGTCAGTTCATGAAAAAATTTATACTATTAATTTCTTCTTATCCATAATGGATTTACCTGGGCCAATACATGAAATTCTTGTGCTATTTGGGGGATTTGTTCTTCTACTAGGGGGTCTAGGGGTGGTATTACTTACCAACCCAACTTTTTCTGCTTTTTCGCTAGGATTAGTTCTTGTTTGTATATCCTTATTCTATATTTTATTGAATTCCTACTTTGTAGCTGTGGCACAACTTCTTATTTATGTGGGAGCTATAAATGTCTTGATCATATTTGCCGTAATGTTCGTAAATGGCTCAGAATGGTCTAAAGATAAGAATTTTTGGACTATTGGAGATGGGTTCACTTCACTCGTTTGTATAACTATTCCTTTTTCACTAATGACTACTATCCCAGATACGTCATGGTATGGAATTCTTTGGACTACAAGATCAAACCAAATAGTAGAACAGGGTCTCATAAATAACGTTCAACAAATTGGGATTCATTTAGCAACCGATTTTTATCTTCCATTTGAACTCATTTCCATAATTCTTCTAGTTTCTTTAATAGGTGCAATTACTATGGCTCGGCAATAAGAAATACTTAGAATGAGTCAAAATTATAAGAATTTCAAATCTAAAATAAATCACTAAAGAACCACAATTTTGATTTAGTAAAACCCATCTACTGCCAACAAATACCTTCTTTTCTCTTTTGTTGTGTAATTGTTCTATTCTAATTAATTCAATCGATTCAATTCTTGTCCTCATATTGAAATGAATCGAGATTGATAAGGAGTTAGTTAATGATGTTTGAGCATGTACTTTTTTTGAGTGTCTATTTATTTTCGATTGGTATCTATGGATTGATCACAAGCCGAAACATGGTTAGAGCTCTAATATGCCTTGAACTTATACTGAATTCAATTAATCTAAATCTCGTAACATTTTCTGATCTATTTGATAGTCGCCAATTAAAAGGAGACATTTTCGCAATTTTTGTTATAGCCCTTGCGGCTGCTGAAGCAGCTATTGGATTATCCATTCTTTCTTCCATCCATCGTAATAGGAAATCAACTCGTATCAATCAATCTAATTTTTTGAATAATTAGACATAGAATCTTCTAAACAAAGGGACACATATAATAATATGAAATATTAACATGAATACTATTTATTATTTGAGAATATCTATTTTTTGAGTAGGTTATTCCATAGTATTCATTTTTACTTAGTTGAATTTTTGCAATTCATTGATATTGCAATTTGAATATTGCAATAATTTATATTGAAAAGACGATAGCCAATTTATTGGCTAATTCGAATTCGTATATACAATTTGTATAATTATGATTGTTGAAGCCCAAAATTCAAGTCTCTTGGCTCTTTTCATGCTTTCTCACAAACGGATTAAGAAATATATTGCATTATTTGTTGAAGTTTGGATAAACCATTGCTTCGTCTGGTGTCTACAATACATTTGATTGATATAGTACTAATGATTGATATAGTACTAATTTCATTTTGACCAGATCGAAAATTTTTATGTTGAAAAGGAAAATTTATAGATCCAATGTCACATTCCGTAAAAATTTATGATACATGTATAGGATGCACTCAATGTGTACGAGCTTGTCCAACAGATGTATTAGAAATGATACCTTGGGATGGATGTAAAGCCAAGCAAATTGCTTCCGCGCCGAGAACCGAAGATTGTGTGGGTTGTAAGAGATGCGAATCCGCCTGCCCAACAGATTTTTTAAGTGTCCGCGTTTATTTAGGACCTGAGACAACCCGCAGCATGGCTCTATCTTATTGATACGTTACAAAAAATTCCACTTGAATCGTCTGATTCCTCTTTACCGAAGAAGCCTGTGCTCAAAATAATCGAGCACGGGCTTTTCTGGTCAAAACGTATCTTGTCTTTATCACTTTATCATGAGTTCTTTTCCTTGGTTAACAATACTTGTTGTTTTGCCGATATTTGCGGGTTCATTAATTTTCTTTTTACCTCATAGGGGAAACAAAATCGTTAGGTGGTATACTATGTCTATTTGTTTATTAGAATTCCTTCTAATGACTTATGCATTCTGTTATCATTTCCAATTGGAGGATCCCTTAATCCAATTAAAAGAGGATTCCAAATGGATAGATGTCTTCGATTTCCACTGGAGATTGGGAATCGATGGACTTTCATTAGGATCTATTTTATTGACAGGATTTATGACTACTTTAGCTACTTTAGCAGCTTGGCCGGTTACCCGGAATTCCCGATTATTCTATTTCCTCATGCTAGCAATGTATAGCGGTCAAATAGGATTATTTTCTTCGCGAGACCTTTTACTTTTTTTTATCATGTGGGAGTTAGAATTAATTCCTGTTTACTTACTTTTATCCATGTGGGGGGGGAAGAGGCGTCTCTATTCAGCTACAAAGTTTATTTTGTATACTGCAGGTGGTTCCATTTTTTTCTTAATCGGAGTTCTAGGTATGGGCTTATACGGTTCCAACGAACCAAGATTAGATTTGGAAAGATTAATTAATCAATCATACCCTGCAACATTGGAAATACTATTTTATTTTGGCTTCCTTATTGCTTATGCTGTCAAATTGCCAATTATACCCCTACATACGTGGTTACCAGATACCCATGGGGAAGCGCATTACAGTACATGTATGCTTTTAGCGGGAATCCTATTAAAGATGGGAGCATACGGATTGATTCGGATCAATATGGAATTGTTACCTCATGCTCATTATCTATTTTCCCCTTGGTTAGTAATAATAGGAGCGATGCAAATAATCTATGCAGCTTCAACTTCTCTTGGTCAACGAAATTTCAAAAAAAGAATAGCCTACTCCTCCGTCTCTCACATGGGTTTCATTATTATAGGAATTGGTTCCATAACCAACATTGGACTCAATGGAGCTATTTTACAAATATTATCCCATGGATTTATTGGGGCTACACTTTTTTTCTTAGCGGGAACGGCTTGTGATAGAATGCGCCTTGTTTATCTCGAAGAACTGGGAGGGGTTTCTATCCCAATGCCAAAAATTTTTACCATGTTTAGTAGCTTTTCAATGGCTTCTCTTGCCTTACCAGGAATGAGCGGTTTTGTTGCGGAATTAGTAGTATTTTTCGGACTAATTACTAGTCCAAAATTTCTGTTAATGCCAAAAATGCTAATTACTTTTGTAATGGCAATTGGAATGATATTAACTCCTATTTATTTATTATCTATGTTACGACAGATGTTCTATGGATACAAGCTATTTCATGTTCCAAATGCAAATTTTGTGGATTCTGGCCCGCGAGAACTCTTTCTTTTAATCTGTATCTTTTTACCAGTAATAGGAATCGGTATTTATCCAGATTTTGTTCTCTCGCTATCCGTTGACAGGGTAGAGGCTCTGTTATCCAATTATTATCCTAAATAGGATTTTTTTTCTTCTACTAGTCCGCTCTATATTCCATAGTGGAAATACTAAAAAATTCAGAAAAAAGTAAAAGAGTCTAATTAGATCTATCTCGAATTTTTGAGAACCCTTTGAGAAGGCGTTCAAGGGGTTCTCAAATCAAACACAAAAATGGAAGTTTTTTCCATTTCATTAAGGTTTTATGTTATGTAATCATTTAGATGGGTAATGTAAATGAACCATAACTATGTAAACCTATTCCTAATAGATTGATACCAAAATAACAGATCCAAATTATAAGAAATCCTATGGAAGCTACAAACGCTGACTTCGTACCCTTCCAATTTGGATTTGTTCTACTATGTAAATAAATTGCAAATATGGTCCAAGTAATAAATGCCCAAGTTTCTTTAGGATCCCAATTCCAATAGGATCCCCACGCCTCATTAGCCCATACTGCTCCACAAAGAATACCTATGGTTAAAAGGGTAAACCCTAGACTAATGACACGATAACTCCAAGAATCCAAACGCTCAATTAATTGATATTTGTAATAATTTGGAAATGAAGGAAAAAAGGTGCTTTTTAAAGCACTTCTTTTTGCATAGAAATATTTAATCTCATTAAAGAAAAATGTTTTAAGCAAAACATTTTTCTTCTTTTTCGAAAAGAAATCTAAATTCTTTCGAAATCTAATGATTAGAAGAGCGGCGGATAATAAGGATCCGCACAAAAGAGTCGCATAGCTTAGTAACATCATACTGACATGCATCATTAACCACTGAGATTGTAGAGCAGGTACTAGTATTGTGGATTGATGCATTTCAGTTAAAAGACCCGACGTGGCAAAGCCTTGCGTTAAAATAGTACTCGGCGTAGTTATTGTGCTTAAATCATTTTTAGAGTTCTGTATCTTAGGAATCATATGAAGAATATACAGAGCCCATGAAAGGAAGATCAATGACTCATATAAATTACTTAATGGAAAATGTCCCGAAGAAGCCCAACGAGAAACTAAGAATCCTGTTATACAGAAAAAAGTGGCTATCATTCCTTTTTCTGACGAATCACGTAATCCCCCAAGTTCACGAACTAATAAGGTTATCAAATGAATCGTAATCACAATTGAAATTGTTGAGAAAGAAATATGAGTTAGTATATGTTCTAAAGTTGCAAATAGCATAAGGAGAAGGTCCCATTACAAAATTGGAAATTTCGAATTGAATCCATTTTATTTTATAATCTATTGTATTCTTTTTCGAGACTGCCGCCACTCGGACTCGAACCGAGATGCTTGAGCACTGCTTCCTAAGAGCAGCGTGTCTACCAATTTCACCATGGCGGCTAAGTTGAAATAACAGGTTTATTAAAAGAATATTAAGTTATTTTCTCGCGAATCGTCGAGATTGGAAGAGTCCATAGAATTTAGGACATTAGAATCTTCATTAAAATAGACTTCGTTTGGTAGTATCGTTGCGAATTTTTTAACAAAAAAATTCTTGCTTTGCCCAATAGAAACAAAGTTTGAAAGAGTTGGAACAATTTTTTCTCAGTTGCAATATAGAACTAATTTTTTTGTTAATTTAGGATAAGATAGGTAGAAGTTGTAAGTCTTATTGCAGGAATACTCCACTTTTCATAATAGAATCCCCCCTTTTTTATTTATTATACGGATTCTATTACGAAAAGTTCATTGATAGGAAAAGAATATTTAGGTCACAGTATACCAAAAACCCTTTTTTTATATATCAGAGAGGTTTGTTCTAAGAATATTGTACCGAGGAATTCGACACATAAAAGTACATTCATTAATTAATCCTAATTATTCATATTAAATAATTGGAATTTTTTTGGGATAGGTCAATTCATATTATCCCAAAACCCTATTATTTGTTTGTTTGTTGCCGAGAAAAACCCTTTGGTTTTGGATGCTCGCTGACGCCAGAAAATGATCTTGATTTTGCTAAAGAATAAGATTGTACTATGGAAAAATAAGTCTTTTTCTTCCAAAGATTTTTACGAATACGCTTTTTTGACATCGAAGTACGTTTTTTTGGAACTGCCATTCAAAAAGGAAATTACTTTTTTCTAGTTGTATGTGAAAGACATCTATTGCCGCAAATCAATCCATCTTTCTTCTTTTTCTTAGTATTTATACTTAGATACTAAAAGATATTGAAATTCTGAATTCTTTTTTACTTCATTTTGTCTAATGCGGATAAGACAAGAGTTTTTTAACATATTATATATTTTTTTTAGACTTTGTTTTAATAATATAGAATATATACAAAGGTTTTCTATTTAAATCAATTTATATTTCAAGTATACTCTCCATATACAGATATAAGGTATGGGGGCCTATCCCCCATATAAGACGGGAGGATAAAAGGAAGGGAAAATTCAATCAAATAGTTAATTAAGTTCAGAATGGTATTCCAGAATTGAATTCCAATCAATTTGAGTTACGAAACAAGGGAGCTGCTTCATTTTAATACAAAAAAATATTAAAGTAAAATGATTCAATCTTTTTTTGTATTTTAATAAAAATCCTTCTTTAGGTAATAACTAGGTAACGAAGTTATTTCATTAACTTTTTGACTTTAACCAACAAAACCTATTCTTATTTTTTGATTGTTTCAATGAGAAAATTTTTGAAAAATTAAGAATTCTAGTATTTTTTTTATTCCTTCAGAAATAGATAAGAATTAGTTTGGTGAATCGGAAACTTTTTTTCAATTTTATAGAAAAATTGAAGTAAAATTTTCAAGTAAAAATTGCAATTTCTTTTCTTATGGAACATACATATCAATATGCATGGGTAATCCCTCTTCTCCCACTTCCAGTTATTATGTCAATGGGGTTTGGACTTTTTCTTATTCCGACAGCAACAAAAAATCTTCGTCGCATATGGGCTTTTCCTAGTGTTTTACTTTTAAGTATAGCTATGGTATTCTCAGTTCACCTGTCTATTCAACAAATAAATGGAAGTTCTATCTATCAATATCTATGGTCTTGGACCGTCAATAATGATTTTTCCTTAGAATTTGGATACTTAATCGACCCGCTTACTTCTATTATGTTAATACTAATTACTACTGTAGGAATCCTGGTTCTTATTTATAGTGACGATTATATGTCTCACGATGAGGGATATTTGAGATTTTTTGTTTATATAAGTTTTTTCAATACTTCCATGTTGGGATTGGTTACTAGTTCCAATTTGATACAAATTTATTTTTTTTGGGAGCTTGTGGGAATGTGTTCCTATTTATTGATAGGCTTTTGGTTTACACGGCCAATTGCAGCGAGTGCTTGTCAAAAAGCTTTTGTAACTAATCGTGTAGGGGATTTTGGTCTGTTATTAGGAATTCTAGGTTTTTTTTGGATAACAGGTAGTTTAGAGTTTCGGGATTTGTTTAAAATAGCTAATAACTGGATTCCTAATAATGAGATTAACTCCTTGCTTACTATTTTGTGTGCTTTTTTATTATTCCTTGGTGCAGTTGCGAAATCGGCACAATTCCCTCTTCACGTATGGTTACCCGATGCTATGGAAGGACCCACCCCCATTTCAGCTCTTATACACGCAGCAACTATGGTTGCTGCGGGGATTTTTCTTATAGCTCGACTTCTTCCTCTTTTCATATCCCTACCTTTGATAATGAGTTTCATTTCTTTAATAGGTACACTAACACTTTTCTTAGGAGCCACTTTAGCTCTTGCTCAGAGAGATATTAAAAGAAGCTTAGCCTATTCTACAATGTCTCAATTGGGTTATATGATGTTAGCTCTAGGTATAGGTTCTTATCAAGCTGCTTTATTCCATTTGATCACTCATGCTTATTCGAAAGCTTTATTGTTCTTGGGATCCGGATCTGTTATTCATTCAATGGAACCTCTTGTTGGATATTCACCAGATAAAAGTCAGAATATGGTTCTTATGGGTGGTTTAAGAAAATACATTCCAATTACAAGAACTTGTTTTTTATGGGGTACCCTTTCTCTTTGTGGTATTCCACCTCTTGCTTGCTTCTGGTCCAAAGATGAAATCCTTAGTAATAGTTGGTTATATTCACCCTTTTTTGGAATAATAGCTTCTTTTACTGCAGGATTAACTGCGTTTTATATGTTTCGGATATATTTACTTACTTTTGATGGGTATTTGCGTGTTCATTTTCAAAATTACAGTAGTACTAAAGAGGATTCGTTGTATTCAATATCGTTATGGGGAAAAAGGATATCTAAAGGAGTCAATAGAGATTTCGTTTTATCAACAGCGAAGAGTGGAGTTTCTTTTTTTTCACAAAATCTATCCAAAATTCATGTTAATACAGGAAATAGGATAGGGTCCTTTAGTACTTCATTGGGGACTAAAAACACTTTTGTCTATCCTCATGAACCGGGAAATACTATGCTATTTCCTCTTCTTATATTACTGCTTTGTACTTTGTTCATTGGATCTATAGGAATCCATTTTGATAATGAAATAGGGGAATTAACCATATTATCAAAGTGGCTAACTCCCTCAATCAACTTTTTCCAAGAAAGTTCTAATTCTTCCATAAATTCATATGAATTTATCACTAATGCAATTTCTTCTGTAAGTCTAGCTATTTTTGGTCTATTCATAGCATATATGTTTTATGGATCTGCTTACTCTTTTTTTCAGAATTTGGATTTAATAAATTCCTTTGTAAAAGGGGGTCCGAAAAAGTATTTTTTCCATCAACTAAAAAAAAAGATATATAGTTGGTCATATAATCGCGGTTATATAGATATTTTCTATACTAGGACCTTTACCTTGGGTATAAGAGGATTAACCGAACTAACGCAGTTTTTCGACAAGGGTGTCATTGATGGAATTACCAATGGAGTAGGTCTTGCTAGTTTTTGTATAGGAGAAGAAATTAAATATGTAGGGGGAGGTCGAATTTCGTCTTATTTATTCTTTTTTTTATGTTATGTATCTGTGTTCTTATTCTTTTTTCTTTCTTAAGGAATTCCCCTATCTCCTGCCATAGTTCGGTTTTCCGCGATTTTTTCCATTCCTCTGTGTAAATAGCCTAATATGGGTTCACAATCAATAACATCTTCACCATCGAGAGTAACGATCAGTCGAAGAACACCATGCATTGATGGGTGGTGAGGGCCCATATTGACTATCATGAGATCTTTTCTTGTAAGCGGTAGACTCATATCCTTTCTTCCTTAATTCATTATTCCATGAAAATGGATTATTCCATGAATTCCTCAAAACGAGGCTCATCAAAATGCAAAATCTAAGACTACTATAAGACTACTAATAAAATAAGAAAAAAAATTCGAACGATGAAATTACCGCTCCCTAATATCCAACTGACTGATTAATTTCTTATAACGTACTCTATTTTTCTTTGCCAAATAAGCCAGCAAACGTTGACGTTTTCCCAAAAGTCTTCGGAGACCTCTTTCCGATGAAAAATCTTTTTTGTGTAATTCCAAATGTGAAGCAAGTCTCCGTATCTTATTGGTGAAACTGAATACTTGAAATTCAACAGAACCCCAGTTTTCTTCTTTTTCTTCTTTAACCATAAATCCAAAAATTTTTCTACCTCCTTTCTTTTTCATGTATTTTTCTGATCAGGAAAAATAAAAAATTATGTCAGTTATTTTGAAGTTATTCTAATCTCGTACACACAAAAATTTGCAATTATTCATCTACTACTGGAATTTGGATTTATTTTATCGATGCAAATTGGATTTGGATAGAAGGGTACATTCTTTTATTTTAGATAGAAGAAAAGTTTCTTCTATCTAAAATAAAAGAATTTTGCTGATTTATTTATTGCTATATCCAATTTATGGAATTGATACACCGTTTAATTGATATCATTTAGCAAAATGAAACATAGCATATGCATCCATCTTTCGGCTCGAGAATTTCACGGGATAGAGATATGGTATAAGAAATAGGCTATTAAGTAACTCTAAATGAATTGTGGATACATCTGTATCCTTAACATACTGAAACAACTGCCATTATTCGTATCAAACCAATAGCGATTCATACAAGTTAAATCTTCTAATCAATGGTGGGCCAATAATGAATTTTTTTGCATATGTATTAAGACGCTTGGCCTGATTTCGAAATTGTCCAGAGTTTTTTATGTAGTTTTCATTGCAAAATGATGGATCTCCTTCCGTAACTTTCCAATTACGAGTACGAGAATTGAAAGACATGAAAATTCTCAATTCTCTACGGCGTCTAGGAGATAGATAGAATATTTTCAGGAACAAGAAAACCAGAAGAATCTTTCTCTCTATTCACTACCATTCCGCGTCTTCGACTTCTATTAGTTTCTTTTCTTCTTTAATGCAATAGCTATAGTTTGATATAGAATCCATTTCTCAAAGTAATGGAAACCTTTCTCTTATAGGAAATGGTTCGAAAATCGCTATTCCACCTTTTAGGTATCGTGAAAAGTGATACCTGTGAAGATCGTGCATTTCAGTCACATTCAGATCCGTTTTTTGAGTCCATGATATAACCAAATTGGATGGATCTTCCACCCGTTTAGCTAAGAAAGAATAGATGCAGAGGTGGATAATAGATCGATATGAAGATCATGAGCTGCCCCATAATGAAACCACCAGGAGTCGCGAATATCTCCTTCTTCCCTAATCCAAGATTGGAGAAAGAAGATCTAAGAGGGACCCATGGAGAATGTGGTCAGAAACCCATAATAGAGTCCGACCGCAACGACCGAATTAATTATCCTCATCGAGAAACTTAGACTACTAAGT